AATGAATTGCCTGACAAAAAGGATTACTTTGATAGAGTAAATCATATAATTTATATTATATTCATTATAAATTATATTTAATAGAATTAAACTATTTCTAAAAGTATCAAAAACTTTTGTGCATCGTACACTAAAATATAAAAAGATAAGCTAATTAAGCTATTGGGCTCATACCCCATTTATAAAGGTTCTAATCCTTTTCTTTTTAATTTTTAATAATTCATCAAAAATTTTATTCATATTTATTTTAATAATAAGAACTATAATTATTATTTCAAGTAATTCTTGATTAAGTGCTTGAATAGGTTTAGAAATTAATTTATTGTCTTTTATTCCCCTAATAAGAGATAATAATTTAATATCTAATGAAGCTTCATTAAAATATTTCTTAACTCAAGCTCTAGCTTCTTCAATTTTATTATTTTCTACAATTTTATTTATATATCAAAATAATTTTATAAATAATATCTATATTAATAATTATATTAATATAATAATTTTATCCTCTTTATTACTAAAAAGTGGAACAGCCCCATTTCATTTTTGATTTCCTAACGTAATAGAAGGAATAAATTGAATTAATGCATTAATTTTAATAACTTGACAAAAAATTGGCCCATTAATATTAATTTCTTACTTAATTATAAAAATTATATTTTGATGTATCTTATTATCAATTATTATTGGTTCTTTAAGAGGATTAAATCAAACATCTTTACGAAAATTAATAACGTTTTCTTCTATTAATCATTTAGGATGAATTTTAATAAGAATATATTCAAATGAATCATTATGAATTACTTATTTCTTATTTTATTCTTTTCTTTCTTTTAATTTAATTTTTTTATTTAATATATTTAAAATTTTTCATATTAATCAATTATTTTCTTTATTTTTTTATAATAAAACTTTAAAATTTACGTTATTTTTAAATCTTCTTTCTTTAGGAGGACTTCCTCCATTTTTAGGATTTATTCCCAAATGATTAACAATTCAATATTTAACATTTAATAATCAATTTTTTATATTAACTATTATAATTGTAATAACATTAATTACTCTTTTTTTTTATTTACGTTTATGCTATACAACTTTTATATTAAATTATTTTGAAAATAACTGAATTTTTAATTCTTATTGAAATAATTTTTCTATAAACTTATACCTTTTTTTCTCTTTTATTTCTTCTGTAGGTTTATTTATTATTAGAATAATTTATTATTTAATTTAAGACTTTAAGTTAAATAAACTAATAACCTTCAAAGTTATAAATATAAGAAAAATCTTTTAAGCCTTAATAATAATAATTATTCCTTTAGAATTGCAATCTAATATCATTTTTGACTATAAAGCTTATTTAACTTGATTAAAAAGAATTCTTCTTATAAATAAATTTACAGTCTATTGCCTATTTTTTTCAGCCATTTAATCTTTCTATTTAATTGCAACAATGATTATTCTCTACTAATCACAAAGACATTGGAACCCTTTATTTTTTATTTGGAACCTGAGCTGGAATAGTAGGTACTTCTCTAAGTATCTTAATTCGAGCAGAACTAGGACACCCAGGAGCTTTAATTGGTGATGACCAAATTTATAATGTTATTGTTACTGCCCATGCATTTGTCATAATTTTTTTTATAGTTATACCTATTATAATTGGAGGATTTGGAAATTGACTTGTTCCATTAATACTAGGAGCTCCAGATATAGCCTTTCCTCGAATAAATAATATAAGATTTTGACTTCTACCCCCATCATTAACTCTACTATTAGTAAGAAGAATAGTAGAAAATGGAGCTGGAACAGGTTGAACTGTATACCCCCCTCTTTCTGCTAGAATCGCTCATGGAGGAGCCTCTGTTGATTTAGCTATTTTTTCTTTACATTTAGCTGGAATATCTTCTATTCTTGGAGCAGTAAATTTTATTACTACTGTAATTAATATACGATCAACTGGAATTTCATATGATCGAATACCTTTATTTGTATGAGCAGTTGTTATTACTGCTTTATTACTTTTATTATCTCTACCAGTATTAGCAGGAGCTATTACTATATTATTAACTGATCGAAATTTAAATACATCATTTTTTGACCCAGCAGGAGGAGGAGACCCAATTTTATATCAACACTTATTCTGATTTTTTGGTCACCCAGAAGTTTATATTTTAATTTTACCAGGATTCGGTATAATCTCTCATATTATTAGCCAAGAATGTGGAAAAAAGGAAACTTTCGGATCTTTAGGAATAATTTATGCTATATTAGCTATTGGTCTATTAGGATTTATTGTTTGAGCACATCATATATTTACAGTAGGAATAGATGTTGATACACGAGCTTATTTTACTTCTGCAACAATAATTATTGCAATTCCTACAGGAATTAAAATTTTCAGATGATTAGCTACTCTTCATGGTACACAATTAATTTATTCACCTGCTATATTATGATCTTTAGGATTTGTTTTTTTATTCACAGTAGGAGGATTAACAGGAGTAGTTTTAGCAAATTCTTCAATTGATATTATTCTTCATGATACATACTATGTAGTTGCTCATTTTCATTATGTTTTATCTATAGGAGCCGTTTTTGCTATTATAGCTGGATTTATTCATTGATACCCTCTATTTACTGGATTAACACTTAATACTAAATGATTAAAAAGTCAATTTTTAATTATATTTATTGGAGTAAATTTAACATTTTTTCCCCAACACTTCTTAGGATTAGCAGGAATACCTCGTCGATATTCAGATTACCCTGATACATATACAACATGAAATGTAATTTCAACTATTGGTTCTTCAATTTCTTTAATTGGAATTATTTTTTTTATAATAATTATTTGAAAAAGATTAATTAAGCAACGTCAAGTTATTTATTCTTTACAATTAAATTCCTCAATTGAATGATACCAAAATATTCCACCAGCAGAACACAGATATTCTGAACTACCTTTATTATCTAACTTCTAATATGGCAGATTAGTGCAATGGATTTAAGCTTCATATATAAAGTATTTTACTTTTATTAGAAAAAATGTCAACATGAGCAAATTTAGGACTACAAAATAGAGCTTCTCCACTAATAGAACAATTAACATTCTTTCATGATCATAGTTTAATAATTCTTATTATAATTACAGTAATAGTAAGATATATAATATTTATAATAATTTTTAATAATTATAGCAACCGTTATTTATTACATGGACAAACAATTGAAATAATTTGAACTATCCTGCCCGCTATTATTTTATTATTTATTGCTTTTCCTTCCTTACGACTATTATACCTTTTAGATGAAATTAATGAACCATCTATTACTTTAAAATCTATTGGTCACCAATGATACTGAAGTTATGAATATTCAGATTTTTTAAATATTGAATTTGACTCATATATAATTCCTTCAAACGAACTTTCATTAAATGGATTTCGACTTTTAGATGTAGATAATCGAATTATTCTCCCAATAAATTCTCAAATTCGAATTTTAGTAACTGCAGCAGATGTTATTCATTCATGAACAATTCCAACCTTAGGAGTAAAAGTTGATGGAACTCCAGGACGATTAAATCAAACTAACTTTTTTATTAACCGACCAGGTTTATTTTTTGGCCAATGCTCAGAAATTTGTGGAGCTAATCATAGATTTATACCCATTGTAATTGAAAGTATTCCAATAAATTTTTTTATTAAATGAATTTCTAATATAAATTAACATTAAATGACTGAAAGCAAGTAATGGTCTCTTAAACCATTTAATAGTAAATTAGCACTTACTTTTAATGATTTTTTTTTAAAAAAAAAAAAAAAAAAAAAAAAAAAAAAAAAAAAAAAAAAAAAAAATTAGTTTAATACAAAACATTAGTATGTCAAACTAAAAATATTTTATTGAAAATATTTTTTAATCCCTCAAATAGCACCAATTAGTTGATTAAGATTATTTTTACTATTTTCTTTAATTTTTATTTTATTTAATATAGTAAATTATTTTATTTATACCCCTCTAGCCCCTAAATCTAAAAGTTTAACTAAAAAAACTACAAATTCTTTAAACTGAAAATGATAACGAATTTATTTTCTGTATTTGACCCTTCATCTAATATTTTTAATTTATCTTTAAATTGACTAAGAACTTTTATTGGATTATTAATAATTCCTTCTATATATTGATTTTTACCCTCTCGATACCATATTATTTGAAATAATATTTTATTAACACTTCATAAAGAATTTAAAACATTATTAGGAAATTCTAATTATAAGGGAATAACTTTAATTTTTGTATCTTTATTTAGTCTTATTTTATTTAATAATTTTCTTGGTTTATTCCCCTATATCTTCACAAGTACAAGTCATTTAGTTTTAACATTAACACTAGCTTTACCTTTATGATTAACGTTTATAATTTATGGATGAATTAATCATACTCAACATATATTTACACATTTAGTTCCTCAAGGAACTCCATCAGTTCTTATACCATTTATAGTATGTATTGAAACTATTAGAAATATTATTCGTCCTGGAACTTTAGCTGTTCGATTAACAGCAAATATAATTGCTGGTCATTTACTATTAACTTTATTAGGAAACACCGGCCCTTCTTTAAGTTCAATAATTATTATTCTTCTTTTAATTGTACAAATTTTATTATTAGTTCTTGAATCTGCTGTAGCTATTATTCAATCTTATGTATTTGCTGTTTTAAGAACTCTATATTCTAGAGAAGTAATCTAATGGCAACACATTCAAATCATCCATTTCATTTAGTAGATTATAGTCCATGACCTCTAACAGGAGCAATTGGAACTATAACACTAGTTTCAGGACTAGTAAAATGATTTCATCAATACAGTATATCTTTAATTTTATTAGGAACTATTATTACTATTTTAACTGTTTATCAATGATGACGTGATGTTTCACGAGAAAGTACTTTTCAAGGTCTTCATACCTACCCTGTAACTACAGGATTACGTTGAGGAATAATTTTATTTATTATTTCTGAAGTATTATTCTTTTCCTCCTTTTTTTGAGCTTTTTTCCACAGAAGTCTTTCTCCTTCTATTGAATTAGGAGCTATATGACCTCCAATTAGTATTACCCCATTTAATCCCTTTCAAATTCCACTTTTAAATACAACAATTTTATTAGCTTCAGGAATTACTGTAACATGAGCTCATCATAGTTTAATGGAAGGTAATTATTCACAAACTACACAAGGATTATTTTTTACAGTTTTATTAGGAATTTATTTTTCAATTTTACAAGCATATGAATATATTGAAGCTCCTTTTACAATTGCAGATTCTGTATACGGGTCTACTTTTTTTATAGCAACAGGATTCCATGGATTTCATGTATTAATTGGAACAACTTTTTTATTAATTTGCTTAATTCGACATTTAAAAAATCATTTCTCTAAAAATCACCATTTTGGATTTGAAGCCGCAGCCTGATATTGACATTTTGTAGATATTGTTTGATTATTTTTATACGTCTCAATTTACTGATGAGGAGGATAAAATATTTATATAGTATAAAAGTATATATGACTTCCAATCATAAGGCCTATAATCCATCTATAGTATAAATAATTTTTTCTATAATATTAATATCTTTTATTATTATTTCTCTATCAATTATTGTGATAATCTTAGCCTCTACACTTTCAAAAAAAAGATTTAAAGACCGAGAAAAAAGATCTCCCTTTGAATGCGGATTTGACCCTATTTCTTCTTCACGACTTCCCTTTTCATTAAAATTTTTTTTAATTACTATTATCTTCTTAATTTTTGATGTAGAAATTGCACTAATTTTACCTATAATTTTAATTCTAAATTTTTCTAACTTATTTATTTGAACACTTACATCAATTTTTTTTATTTTAATTTTAATATTAGGACTTTATCATGAATGAAATCAAGGAATACTAAATTGATCTAATTAGGGTTATAGTTAATTTATAACATTTGATTTGCATTCAAAAATAATTGAATTATTTCAATTTACCTTGAATATGAAGCGATTAATTGCACTTAGTTTCGACCTAAATTTAGGTATCAAATACCCTTATTCTTTAATTGAAACCAAAATAGAGGTATATCACTGTTAATGATATAAATGAATAATTATTCCAATTAAAGAAATATGTTATTCAAATAAAAGCTGCTAACTTTTTATTTTAATGGTTAAATTCCATTTATATTTCTAATTTATATAGTTTAATACAAAACATTACATTTTCATTGTAAAATTAAAAAATTTTTTTTATAAATTACTTAAATTAATTATTTAATTATTTAAAGATTAACTAATCTCCCTAACATCTTCAATGTTATACTCTAAATATAAGCTATTTAAATATATAAAAATTAAAAATATAACTATAATAAAAATATATAAAACAAAAATTAATAAATAAACCTTTAAATTATTATTTTGTATTATATAATTAAACTGTGAATAATAAACTAATTGCTTATATAAATTTTGACTTCCTAAAAATTCTGATCATCCTTGATCAAAATTTTTTACAACTATTGCCCCTAATTTTAAAGAATAATTAATAATGCCATAAGTTGAAATAAAAGGTATAAATCACATAGACCCAAAAAATACTCTTAAAGTATAATAATTTAATGATTTATTAACAAAAAATAATGAAGTCATAGAAATTACATAACCCAATAACCCCCCTAATAAACAAACAAATAAAGTCATATATTTTAAATAATATGGTAAACAAATTGTATAAGGAGTCAAAAAAATTAATCATCTTAATATTCTTCCTCTAAAAATTCTCATTATTATTAATCCTAACATTCCCCTTAACATAACTCAACTTTCATCATTTAAAACATTTAAAGCACTACAATTTAAATCACCTGTTATTGAATAATAAACTAACCGTAAAGAATAACAAACTGTTAAACCTGTAGAAAAGAAAAATAGAAAATAAATAAATAAATTTATTATTCTTAAAGAAACAATTTCTAAAATTAAATCTTTTGAATAAAACCCAGCTAAAAAAGGTATTCCACATAAAGCCAAATTTGCTACATTAAAACAAGAGGAAGTAAAAGGTATATATAAACTTAACCCCCCTATTAACCGTAAATCCTGAGAATTATTTATATTATGAATAATAGCTCCTGCACATATAAATAATAAAGCCTTAAAAACAGCATGTGTTAATAAATGAAAAAATGCTAATTTATAAAATCCTATAGACAAAATTATTATTATTAACCCTAATTGTCTTAATGTAGAAAGAGCAATAATTTTTTTTAAATCAAATTCAAAATTAGCACCTAATCCAGATATAAATATAGTTAATCCTGCTAACAATAATAATAATTGTCCTATAAAAGAACCAGCTAATAAAATATTAAACCGAATTAATAAATAAATTCCTGCAGTTACTAATGTCGAAGAATGAACTAATGCAGAAACAGGAGTAGGAGCAGCTATAGCTGCTGGTAATCAAGAAGAAAATGGAATTTGAGCTCTCTTAGTTATTGCTGCTAAAACAACTAAAATACCAATTAATATTATTTCCTCATCTTTATTTATATATTCTAAATAAAAATAATAATTTCAACTCCCATAATTTAATATTCAAGCAATTGCTATTAATAAAGCAACATCTCCAATACGATTAATTAAAGCAGTTAATATTCCAGCATTATACGATTTTACGTTATTAAAATAAATTACTAAACAATAAGAAACTAATCCTAATCCATCCCACCCTAATAAAATTCTCACTAAATTAGGACTAATAATTAATAATATCATTGATATAACAAATAATATTATTAATATAATAAACCGATTAATATTTATATCATTACTTATATATTCCTTTCTATAATAAATTACTAACGAAGAAATTAACAAAACAAAAGATATAAATATTAAACTTATTCAATCAAATAAAAAAGTTATCACAATTCTTATTCTATTTAAAGAAACAACTTCCCACTCTAAAAAATAAACTAACTCATTTAAAATAAAATATAATGATATTAAAAATAAACTAATTCTTCTTACAATTAAAAAAAAAAAATTAATTAAACAAATTGATATATATTTCACAATTTAAAATGAATAAATTCATATCATCGACACCACAAATCAATATTTTTTTTAAACTATTTAAATTTTATAACCACAATAAACTTACCTCAGATTTTAAAATTAATAAATTTAATGGAAATCAATGTAAAAATAATAATAAATATTCACGACTTAACCCTATACTAAATGAGTAAGCCCCAGAATATAACTTTCCATGTTGTCTATAAGCATACAAATATAAAGTATATGCTGCCCCAAAAAAAGATATAAAAACTAATATAATTATAGAAATTCATGATCAACTAATAATTCTATTTAATAAAGAAATTTCCCCTAATAGATTTAAAGTAGGAGGTGCTGCTATATTAGCAGAACACAATAAAAATCATCATAAAGTCATTGAAGGTATAAAATTTAACAACCCCTTATTAATTAATAATCTTCGTCTTCCTAATCGTTCATAAGTAATATTAGCTAAACAGAATAACCCTGAAGAACACAATCCATGAGCAATTATTAATGTATAAGAACCACAAATACCTCAATATGTCATTGTTATTAGCCCTCTTAAAACAATTCCTATATGAGCTACAGAAGAATAAGCAATTAAAGATTTTAAATCTGTTTGTCGTAAACAAATTAAACTAACTAATACCCCCCCAACTAATCTAATAGAAATAAATCAATAATTATATTTTACCCCCAATCCTTGTAAAATATAAAAAATACGTAATAATCCATATCCTCCTAACTTTAATATAATTCCTGCTAAAATTATAGATCCAGAAACTGGTGCCTCAACATGAGCCTTAGGTAATCATAAATGAACTAAAAATATTGGTATTTTAACTAAAAAAGCTAAAATTAAAGAAATATATAAAACTAAATATTCTAACCTATAATTATATAAAATATAAAAATTTATAGAATTAAAATTATTATATAAATAAAAAATTGAAATTAACATTGGTAATGATACTAATAAAGTATAAAATAATAAATATAAACCAGCTTGAAGACGTTCTGGTTGATACCCTCATCCCAAAATTAAAAATAAAGTAGGAATTAAACTACTTTCAAAAAATAAATAAAATATAAATAAATTTATTCTTCTAAAAGTTAAAAATAATAATAATAATAATAATAAAATATTTAATAAAAATAAATTCTTATAATTATTTAACTTATTAACTGAATCTCTTGCTATTAATATTAACGCACAAATTCAAAATCTTAATAAAATTATTCCATAAGAAAATAAATCTATTCCTAAAAAATAAGAAATTCTTACTCAATAATTTATACAATAATTATTTAAAATTAAAATAAATATAATTATAAATAATATATTTTGAACCATTCAAAATATATTATTTATAAAACAAAATGGAAATAATAATAATAACAATAATAAAATTTTTAACATTGTAAAATATTAAAAGATTGAAAATAATCATTTCCATAAGTACGAATTATAGCTACCAAAATCGATAGTCCTAAAACCCCTTCACATACACTAAATACTAAAAAAATTATTCTAAAATAATTTTCATAATTTAATATATTTAAATAAATAAATAAAAAAACAAATAAAGATAAAACAATATACTCTAAACTTAAAAGTATTGATAATAAATGCTTTCGATTAGAAATAAAAGAAAAAACTCCTACTATTATTAAAAAAAAAGGTAATCCTCAATTAATAAATATTATCATTAGTTTTAATAGTTTAATAAAAACATTGGTCTTGTAAATCAAAAATAAGAAATATTCTTTTTTAACTTCAAGAAAAAAGAAATCTCTTTATCATTAATTTCCAAAATTAATATTTTAATTTAAACTACTTCTTGAAATTATTCAACTTATTTTATATACTTTAACCTTAATTTTTAATTTAATTTTTTTACAAATAAGTCATCCCTTAAGTATAGGATTAATATTACTTTTACAAGCTTTATTAATTTGTTGTATTACAGGATTAATAACAAAATCATTTTGATTTTCTTATATTTTATTTTTAATTTTTGTAGGGGGAATACTTGTATTATTTATTTACGTTACTTCTCTTGCTTCTAATGAAATATTTTCTTTTTCTATAAAAATAACATATTTCACTTTCATCACTCTTTTTATTGTTTTAATTTTTTCTCTATTTTTTGATAATATAATTTTTATATTCAATTCTATAAATAATGAAATAATTCCTATTAATAATATTAATTCTTACATTAACGAAAATTCTTTAAATTTAAATAAATTATATAACTACCCTACAAATATAATTAATATATTCATAATTAATTACTTATTAATTACCTTAATTGCAACCGTAAAAATTACAAAATTATTCCATGGGCCTATTCGATCTATAAACTAATGAACAAACCTATACGAACGAATCATCCTGTAATCAAAATTATAAATAACGCTCTAGTAGATCTTCCTTCTCCTGCCAATATTTCAATTTGATGAAACTTTGGATCTTTATTAGGATTATGCTTAATTATTCAAATTTTAACTGGATTATTTTTAGCTATACATTATACAGCTGATATTACTATAGCTTTTAATAGAGTAGACCATATTTGTCGAAATGTAAATTACGGTTGATTATTACGTACCTTACATGCAAATGGTGCATCTTTTTTCTTTATTTGTATTTATTTACATGTAGGCCGAGGAATATACTATGGATCTTACTTATTTACCCCTACATGAATTTCTGGAACATTAATTTTATTCCTAGTAATAGCTACAGCTTTTATAGGATATGTTTTACCATGAGGTCAAATATCTTTTTGAGGAGCAACAGTAATTACTAATTTATTATCTGCTATTCCTTATTTAGGAGTTAATTTAGTACAATGAATCTGAGGAGGATTCGCTATTGATAATGCAACTTTAACACGATTTTTTACCTTTCATTTTATTCTTCCCTTTATTGTTTTAGCTATAGTAATAATTCACTTACTTTTTCTTCATCAAACAGGATCTAATAATCCCATTGGTCTTAATTCTAATTTAGACAAAATCCCATTCCACCCATATTTTAGTTACAAAGATATCACAGGATTTCTTGTTTTATTAATATTACTTACATTACTCACATTATGAAATCCCTATTTATTAGGAGACCCTGATAATTTTATTCCTGCTAACCCACTTGTTACCCCTATTCATATTCAACCAGAATGATATTTCTTATTTGCATATGCAATTTTACGAGCTATTCCTAGTAAATTAGGAGGAGTAATTGCTTTAGTAATATCAATTGCTATTTTAATAATTATACCTTTTTATAATTTAAGAAAATTTCGAGGAATCGAATTTTACCCAATTAATCAAATTCTATTTTGAATTATAGTAACTGTAATTTTTTTACTTACATGAATTGGAGCTCGATCAGTTGAATCCCCTTTCGTTATAATTGGACAAATTTTAACTATTTTATATTTCACATATTATTTAATTAACCCACTAATTACTAAATGATGAGATAACTTATTAAATTAATACTAGTTAATGAGCTTGAATAAGCATATGTTTTGAAAACATAAAATAGAAACCTAAATTTTCTATTAACTTTACTAAAAAAAATTAATTAAACTAAAATAAATAAGAAAACTTTCAAACCAATAAAAAATATTAAATAATTTAAAGAAAAAGGTAAAAATCTTTTTCAAGCCAAATATATTAATTTATCATAACGAAACCGCGGTAATGTTCCACGAACTCAAATAAAAATAAATGAAATAAATATTAATTTTAAATAAAAAATTAAAGAAAAAATATCAGCCCCTAAAAAAATTAGAGAAAATAACATACTTATAAACAAAATTCTTGCATATTCAGATAAAAAAATTAATGCAAAACTACCTCTTCTATATTCTACATTAAATCCAGAAACTAATTCAGACTCTCCTTCAGCAAAATCAAAAGGAGTACGATTAGTTTCTGCTAAAGAAATCGTTAATCAAACAAATGCTAAAGGATATAATATAAAAATAAATCATAAATTTAATTGATAATAATAAAAATTTAATATATTATAATTATTAATTAAGAAAATAAAAGATAATAAAATTAAAGCTAATCTAACTTCATATGAAATAGTTTGAGCTACAGAACGTAACCCCCCTAATAAAGCATAATTAGAATTAGAAGACCACCCAGCAATTATAATTGTATAAACCCCTAAACTTGTACAGCATATAAAAAATAATAAACCTAAATTAAAAGAAAACAATTTAATAAAAAAAGGTATACACATTCATAATAATAATGATAAAAATAATGAAAAAATAGGAGAAAAATAATAAGAAATATAATTAGATAATAAAGGGTAAGTTTGTTCTTTCGTAAATAATTTAATTGCATCACAAAAAGGTTGAGGAATACCTATTAACCCAACTTTATTAGGCCCTTTACGAATTTGCACATATCCTAAAACCTTCCGTTCTAATAATGTTAAAAAAGCAACTCTTACTAAAACACAAATAATTAATATTAAACTTATAATTAAAAATAAAATAATTTCTATATAAAACAAGTACTATTTGTAATATAAATTACATTTATAAATTCTAAATTTATTACATTAATCTGCCAAAATAGCATAAATATTATTTATATTCTTATCTATAAAATATAATTATTTATATATTCAATCCTTTCGTACTAAAATATATTAATTAATTAAAGATAGAAACCAACCTGGCTTACACCGGTTTGAACTCAGATCATGTAAGATTTTAAAAGTCGAACAGACTTAAAATTTAAACTACTGCACCTAAATTTATATCTTAATCCAACATCGAGGTCGCAATCTTTTTTATCAATATGAACTCTCCAAAAAAATTACGCTGTTATCCCTAAAGTAACTTAATTTTATAATCATTATTAATAGATCAATTATTCATAAATTAATGATTTTATATTTAAAAGTTAATTAAATTTTACTATCACCCCAATAAAATAAATTATTAAATTATAACTAAATTTATCTTAAAAATTAAAATTTAATAATATATAAAGATTTATAGGGTCTTCTCGTCTTTTAAATAAATTTTAGCTTTTTGACTAAAAAATAAAATTTTATTTAAATTTTAAATGAAACAGTTAATATTTCGTCCAACCATTCATTCCAGCCCTCAATTAAAAGACTAATGATTATGCTACCTTTGCACAGTTAAAATACTGCGGCCATTAAAAAAATCAGTGGGCAGGTTAGACTTTAAATTAAATTCAAAAAGACATGTTTTTGTTAAACAGGCGAATACTATTTTTGCCGAATTCTTTACATAAACTTTTCATTTACAAACATAATTTTACAAAATAAATATACTAATTATATCATTATTACTTAATTTTTAATATTTTAATTAATATTTTAATAAAAACTTAAAATAAAATAAATAATCTCTTATAAAAATTAATTTATAACAAATTTTTTAAAAATTGATACTTCTAAACATATAAAATTTAAATTACTATTTATTATTTATAAAAATTTATTTTATAGCTTATCCCATAAAATATTTTTTTTTAAAATTATTTTATTTACAACATAAATAAATAAATTTTAAAAAATTAAATTAAATTTATTTCTTAAAAAACTAGATACCTTTAAAAACGAATAACATTTCATTTCTAATAAATTATTAAAAATAATTCTATTACATTAAATTTTATAATTTATTAAATCTTTTAAAATCGAAAAAAATAACCATATTTATTATTTATTTAATAAACTCTGATACACAAGATACAATAAATTAAATTTTCTTTTAAAATAAAAATTTTTCATAATATTTCAATTTTATTTTACAATACTAATAAACTATTATTAAACTTATTTTTTCTTTAAACAATACTAAAACAATAAATCATATAATTATTTTTAATATTTTAAAATTTTAAAAAAAATTAAATTAATAAATAATTATTAATCAATTTATATTGATTTGCACAAAAATCTTTTCAATGTAAATGAAATACTTTTCTTATTAAGCTTTAAATTGATTCTAGATACACTTTCCAGTACATCTACTATGTTACGACTTATCTTATTTTAATAACAAGAGCGACGGGCGATATGTACATATTTTAGAGCTAAAATCAAATTATTTATCTCTATAAATTTACTTTCAAATCCACTTTCATTAAATTTTTCATTTTTAAATTCATATAAATAAAATTTATTGTAACTCATTAATACTTAAAAATAAACTACACCTTGATTTGATATTAATTTTTTTTAAAATTACAGAAAATTATTATTCTTATAAAATATTCTAATAACAACGATATATAAATTGATTCACAATTTTAAGTAAGGTACATCGTGGATTATCGATTACACAACAAGTTCCTCTGAATAGACTAAAATACCGCCAAATTTTTTAAGTTTCAAGATCATATCTAATACTACTCAAACATATTTACTTAAATTTTAAATAATAGGGTATCTAATCCTAGTTTTTAATTAAAATTTTTTAGCTTCAATCATTTTTTTAAAAAAAAATTTAATTAATTTAAAATTTCACTTAAAAAATTAATTTATATTTTAATAAAATCATTTAACTACTATTAATAAAATTCATTTACATTATTTGTATAACCGCAACTGCTGGCACAAATTAAGTTAATATTTATTAATATTTCTATTTCTAAATTTCTTTAATTAATAATATTAATTACTGCAAATAAATATAAATATTTACTTTTTAAATAAATAAAATTTCACACAAAAATTTACATATAATATAAATTAATAATAAATTTTTAAGCCAAAATAAAACTTTATAAATTAAATTTAATAATAAATAAATAATTAATATTATAATTTATTTAATATAATAATAATTAAAATTAATTAATTATTAATTTATTTAAATTAATAATTATATATATATATAAACACATAATTAAAATTAGTATTTCCTTCTCGACAATAAAATTATTTTTTAAAAATTCCCCTAAATTTTTAATTTATAAGTAATTTCTAAAAAAAAATTTAATTTCATATATAAATTAAATAATTAAATAAATAACTTAAATTAATTAGTATAATTTTTAAAAATTAATAAAAAAAATTTTATATTTAATATATTTCTCTATTATTAATTATATATACACACATAATTAAAATTAGTATTTCCTTCTCGGCAATGAAACTATTTTTTAAAAATTCCCCTAAATTTTTAATTTATAAGTAATTTCTAAAAAAAAATTAAATTTCATATATAAATTAAATAATTAAATAAATAACTTAAATTAATTAGTATAATCTTTAAAAATTTATAAAAAAATTTTATATTTAATATATTTCTCTGTTATTAATTATATATATATATATAATTAAAATTAGTATTTCCTTCTCGGCAATGAAATTATTTTTTAAAAATTCCCCTAAATTTTTAATTTATAAGTAATTTCTAAAAAAAAATTAAATTTCATATATAAATTGAATAATTAAATAAATAACTTAAATTAATTAGTATAATCTTTAAAAATTAATAAAAAAAATTATTGATATTTAATTTATTTAATTATTAATATTTTTCTATATTCTTCTTTTATTTTCTTTATTTCTCTAATTTTTTTTTTTTTTTTTTTTTTATTTATATATATATATATTATCTATATATATAGATAAAATAATATTTATATAAATTATTTAAATATTTTCAAAAAAAAATTTAATTTATATAGATAATATATTAATATATAAATTTAATTATATATATGTTTATATATAATCTATTTTAAATGACTAATCTATATTCTTATTATAAATAATAATAAATATATGGAGATCCAAAATTATTTATAACATATTAATTATAAATAATTTATATATATATATATATTTATATATGTAAATAAATAATAAATAATTTAATTACATATATATTATTTATCAGTTATAAATAATTAAAGAATTTTAAATTATATTTAAAAAAATATATTGATTTAATATATTTTTTAAATATAATTTAAAATTTATTAAATATTTATATATATAAATATTTAATATAAATAAAATTATACATATATATATATATATATATATATATACTTATTTTAATTATGTAATTAAATTTATATTTATATTAATTTTTAATATTTACAAAAAAAATATTCCTATA